AGACCCCTTAATTTTAATTTCCCGGGGATTGTAGTTCAATTGGTCAGAGCACCGCCCTGTCAAGGCGGAAGCTGCGGGTTCGAGCCCCGTCAGTCCCGACAGATCCAATAATCAATTCATTTTTCTCTTTCTATGAACTAGTAAGAACTAGTAAAGGATGTCGGGGGTCTACTTTCTTTCATTCCCAAAGCAAAAAAGGAGTCTTTATTTCTTTTTTTGTTTACTATTTTTTCCATTTCGTTTTTATTGTTTAGGTTTTTAACTATGCAATTAATCGATGCAAAAAGGCAATCTAAAGGCAATCTGATGATCCTTTATCATAGATTGTCTAAGGAAGGCGTAAGGTAGGTTATAGAAAAAAACAAATAAACGGCTGATAGATGATAGAGAAAAGAATTTTGGAGTGATTCGGTCAGGAATCAAAATTGTGATTCGGTATGGATAAAAGACCTTACTATGTTATACTATTCAAGTCGCGGCGGCGGGTTGATTTGATAGATCAGATATTGTTATTAATGATATTGATCCGATTTAAGTTCAAGATCATCGAGAGGTAATTCATTCATTGAATTTACAGACGAAAGATTTATCATTTCTAGGGGATTAAATCCCGAATTATTGCGAAGTAAAAAACCGATAAGATTATGGAAGTAAATATTCTTGCATTTATTGCTACTGCACTATTCATTCTAGTTCCTACTGCTTTTCTACTTATCATTTACGTAAAAACAGTCAGTCAAAATGATTAATTCATTTGAATGAAACTTTCCTTCTGAGTTCTTATCAAAAATTGAATTGACGAAGTCAAATGAAAAAGATTCCAATTTCACGTCTTAACTTAAACGAACTGAGCGGACTATAATTAGAAGCGGCAGTATTCTAATTGTTAAGACCTGCATAAAAATATGCCGAGAAGAGATAGGTAGTATGGTAGAAAGAAATAGATGAATCTTTCTACCATACTTTAGTCTATAAAGTTGTAATCTTAAATAAAGATTAAAGGTTTAAGTTTCTATAGATCAATCTACAATCTTATGTGTATATTAATTCCATACAATATATGGAGTTGACATAACACCCAATTTGCTATATTTATTTGCTCTGATCAATTTGAAATAATTATTATCTTAGGAATTCGAAATTTCTTTCCTTTCACTAATTTAAGTTTAAGTAAGGTTTCCTCTTATTTATTTTTATCGCCCGAACCATGATAAGAAATAAGTGACTAAAACAGAAATCACTTTTCTAAAATTAGACAAACTGCCCAATATGTGACTCGTCCGAGTCAAGATCTTATTATATTATTGCATAGTCGATCGTTAGACAACCACTATCTCTATATCATTTCTCCTAGAAAGTGCGCATACACTTGACAAAACGCCTTTCTCTTTGAACAGCAAAGAAATAAAAAAGGTCCGTCCGGTCTTCCTCAATATGCATCTATAAAGATGGTAGGTGTCCCTTCCCGTTGATTGAAATAGAATAAATTTCGGAAGAATTTGAGGTTGGAATCAATTTCCAATTATCCGAATACCGTTCTTTTCAAAATATAAACACGGGAATCGCTGAAATATCTCTGAAAGAGTATGATTGATATCATAGATTCCTCCAATGGAGTCCGGTGGGACTCGAAATTCATAGATTTTGAATTGGAAATAGTTCAAAATGCGTTGCAGAACGAGCTATAAAACAATTGATATGGGTTTGATTCCTGACCTCAATTAGTAGTACTTCTAGAGCCCACTTCTTCCCCACACTACGAGTGAAAGGGAAAATGTAAAGACTACCATTAAAGCAGCCCAAGCGAGACTTACTATATCCATGTTAATTATGTCCCCTATCTCTATAAATACGAAAGAATTATTCCTCACTAATAATAGTGGAATCGACGGTGCAGAGTCAAAAAGGGATTCTGACCAAAAACTATTGAGAAACCAATACAATAAATAAAATCGATTATGATTTTGAATCAGGAAAGATTAAACACAAGCAAAATACGTAGTAATATTCCAATCTATATTTATCAAAGTAAATTATTCATTCAATCTTGGTTGGATACCTGAATACCCAGAGATTCTCACAAGTCTGTCGTATATGAAAGAACTTCCGTCCCCTCCCAAAACTAGTAATTGAATTTCCTATCAGGAGCTACAATCTGATTCAAGATCTAGTCATTAGACACTCCCTTAGTAATAGAAGCGAATCGAAAAGTCTTGATAGCCCCCTACCAGTAGATTAAATTAATTTTAGATACGAATGAGGATTCACAATTTTTTCTTTTAGAAAACCTTGAGACTACATGCTTAGCTTAGAATCAAACAAAAAAGCATCAATGGTCTGTTTCCTATCTACGCTTCTATCGGGGAAGAATTCTGCGAGTTATATCAGCAGAAAAGAAGATATTTCTAGTTTTTTGTTGCTATTGATCAGGCGACACCCGGATTTGAACTGGGGAAAAAGGATTTGCAGTCCCCCGCCTTACCACTCGGCCATGCCGCCA